GCCATCTATTGGTACTAAATGAAGTAGTAATGACCTCCAATACAGAACCTATAGATGTAACCTTTCGCTCAATACTAAAATTAATAATTGAAGCATCTAAGGCTGCATCAATCGAGGATACACGACAGAAGGAATTGCTCTATCTTTAAACTTCACCTTCACCAAGCGCAGGTTTCTTTCACTAATTTGTTTTTTTTCTATTCCTAACTACGTTCTTTTTCTCATAAAACTGAGGGGTAAAAAAAAAAACAAGAAAAAATCAAATCGCACCATCTCTGTAATAGGTAAATGCCTTTTTTTCTCCTGAAGTTGTCGGAATTATTCGTAATAAAATATTGGCTACAATTGAAGAGGTCTTATCAATAAAATTTCCATTTATTCGAGATCTAGGCATAATTAGCAATTCATTCTATAATTCTTATCATTCCCCTTCGGGGAAAACGATCCCACAAAAAAGGGAATTGTACAGTACAAAATAACATAAAAACAGACTAATTGGAAAAAATGTGGTGTCCCCCTTTTGGACAAAGATGAAATGAAATAGTTGAATCAGATTAGATTTCATTCCAATTTCGTAGTATACCAATGACTATTACTATTTCATCTAAGTTGAATAACCAAGTTTCCTATGGATTTTGATAACTCGAGAAGTTTTGATTTGGTTATGATCCAAAAAGGAAAAGAATGGAATAATCATTCCATGATAAAATCAAATTCAAATATTCAAATAAAGTAACCCTCTTTTTTGTTTGCATAACATGTATGTGCCACACCATACAATTGAAATAGAAAGATTCGTCGGACAATTCCTGAATTCCATGGGTTAGCTGATGAAAGAAGTTGTTGTTGATAAATATGAAATTGGAAAAGCAATTTCTTCTTATGGAACCATTGGGCGATCATACATGTACTACAATTAAGATGAAGGACTCGCTATTCATTCGGGTTTTGGTCAAGAATAACATTCTGTAGGAGAGATGGCCGAGCGGTTCAAGGCGTAGCATTGGAACTGCTATGTAGACTTTTGTTTACCGAGGGTTCGAATCCCTCTCTCTCCGTTTCTTTTCATTCATCAATGTTACCGACTACAATGTCTTAAATAAAATAAGAATTGATATCATTATTCTAATGATAAAACCCTTATTTAATAGACATTCTCTATCCCTAATTAATCCCTGTGATAGGTAAAATACAAATAGGGATATCGTATTGATATTGAAAAAAAGAAAAAGAATCCTATTGCCAATCCTTTTTTGATACATGAATGAGACAGGGCACGAGGTGCTCTATTTACTTCAGCGAAAGGAGTCAAAATTGGTATGAACCTTGCTTTTTTATTTTCATTAGAATCAAGTCTGACGGGAATAATATTCTACGACCAACAACTCATTTATTTTAAGACCAATCCATTTACTATCTATTATTTGATTGACAAATCCTTTATATTGTAAGGAGTCAATAGTCAAATGGTTTGGGAATTCCCCGTGGGGGGGTGAAACAAGATAATTTTGAATCAGAGCTTTCGATTTTTCTTTATCCTTCGTAGTAATAATATCTCGGGGTTTGCAACGATAACTTGGTATATCCACTATACGACCATTAACTAAAATGTGTCTATGGTTAACTAATTGTCTGGCTCCAGGAATGGTCGAAGCCATACCTAATCGAAAAAGGATGTTATCCAAACGCATCTCAAGTAGTTGTAGTAAAACCTGGCCTGTTGACCCTTTGGCTTTTCCAGCAATATGCACATATTTAAGTAATTGTCGCTCTGTCAGACCATAATGAAAACGCAATTTCTGTTTCTCTTCTAAACGAATACGATATTGTGATCTTTTTCCAGAGCGCAATTGGGTTTGAAGATCACTTCTGGATCTGGGTCTTTTACTAGTGAGTCCCGGTAAAGCCCCCAGCCGGCGTATTTTTTTGAAACGAGGTCCTCGGTAACGAGACATATAAAGGCTCCTTTTTGATTCACTTTTATTTGAAAAAAAAATATAAATTCAGACTGAACTAAAGGATCAGCAAAGCAAAACTCAATTTACTAAAGTCCTACAAAACAGAATAAAAGAAATTTTATCAATATTCGGATTTTTTGTATATATAGGAAATTAAAGCGAAGGTTACATTTTCCAATTTCTTCTGTAGAGATCTAATTGTTCTAGTCAACTTTTTTATTCATAGCTATAGCTGCAAGTTACCATGACATAATAGATCGGTGACCCAACATTTAGAGAAAGCGAGAGTAGAGATTTTCAATCATGGAAAGAAAAAAATTGATTAAAGAAAAAGAGCCGGCTATCGGAATCGAACCGATGACCATCGCATTACAAATGCGATGCTCTAACCTCTGAGCTAAGCGGGCGGATATAAGAGCAATAGTGTATAGGAATACAGGAAACTATTGGATCTTGGCTATTACCTAGTGATTCTTCTTCTTTTTTTAATTTATTGATTATTTAAATTTTTTATATTTATTAGTTATATATTTTAGATTCTATTTAGAAAAAGAAAATAGAAAAGAAAACTATTTAGATATAGATAAATTAGATATCTAAATAGAAATTAAATTTCATATTTAGATATATGTTTCATATATATGTGAATATAAAATATCAATATATCAATGAAATTAGGATTTGAAATGAAAAAAAAGAATGAATATCGACCGTTCCACTATTTAAAACTGAACTGTAAAAATTAAGGATGAGGAAAGGCACATATATATGTGGGATATATCTATCCATATTGAATTGCGGATACATCAATGATAGAATCAATTTTGTATTGAAACAAATAGGGTTCATCCAATAGAGATGAAATGATAGAATATAGAATCAGGGGGTGGCAAAAAAAGAAAATAGCAGCATACACTTTTTTGATATAGGAATCATTACCTAATGAATTCAATAGTACCAAGATAAATTAAAGAGGTGGATGAAATTATCCTTGTCTCAAAAGAAAGGGGGATATGGCGAAATTGGTAGACGCTACGGACTTGATTGGATTGAGCCTTGGTATGGAAACCTGCTAAGTGGTAACTTCCAAATTCAGAGAAACCCTGGAACTAAAAATGGGCAATCCTGAGCCAAATCTTTGTTTTGAGAGAAAAGATGGAAAATGAGAATAAAAGGGATAGGTGCAGAGACTCAACGGAAGCTGTTCTAACGAATGAAATTGACTACGTTACGTTAGTAGCTAAAATCCTTCTATTGAAATGACAGAAAGGATAACCTTATATACCTAATACGTACGTATACATACTTACATAGCTCTATATATGAAAATATATGAAAATAGAAATCTTCTATTTCTATTATAATCTTCTATTTCTATTATATATTAATTAGAATGATAGAGATCGAAAAATATATGAAAAATTGAAGAGTTATTGTGAATCAATTCCAATTGAAGTTGAAAAAAGAATCGAATTCAAATATTCAGTGATCAAATGATTCATTCCAGAGTTTGATAGATCTTTTGAAGATTAATTGGACGAGAATAAAGAGAGAGTCCCATTTTACATGTCAATACCGACAACAATGAAATTTATAGTAAGAGGAAAATCCGTCGAATTTTTAAATCGTGAGGGTTCAAGTCCCTCTATCCCCAAGAAAAAGCCCATTTTACTTCCTCACTCTTTATTTATCCTCACCCTCTTTCTTTTTTTTTCATCAGTGGTTCAGTTTAAACAAAATGAAATATCTTTCTCATTTCATTCACTATGTTCTTTCACAAATGGATCCGAATCAAAATCCTCGTATCTTCTTCCAATCCAATCTCATTTGTTTTGTATAGTATGATATGAACATATATATATATATGTTCAAGGAATTTCCGTTATTGAATCATTCATAGTCCATATCTTTTTCCTGACATTTACAAAGAATGTCTTCTTTTTGAATATCTAAAAAATTCAGGGGCTAGGTCCAATTTGTTAAGATTTTCTTTTTTAATTCTTTTCATTGACATAGATATAAGTACTCTGCTAGGATGATGCACGGGAAATGGTCGGGATAGCTCAGTTGGTAGAGCAGAGGACTGAAAATCCTCGTGTCACCAGTTCAAATCTGGTTCCTGACACATGAAGAATGTATCGGATAGATATTCATACCTCATACAAATGAAATTAATTCATTTAGACGAGATATTCTTTTCTTTCAAATTTCATATTTTTTTGTCACTCTTGCTCAAGTTACTTTCTGAGGTCCCCACTAAGTGATGTGCGAGGTACAAAGTTCATGGTGCAGAATCATCCTATTGTGCTCATACGAAATGTATATTATATGATAATATGATATCTTCCCAATTGGGGAATAGCAATGAGAGCCTCTTTTTCTTTTTTTATTTTAGACCCTCCACAATACGAATGAAAGTCCAGTTACTCTGTTTCATCTAGAAGGGGAATGCCAAGATGCTCATTGATTGATAAAAAAGGGTTTTTTATCAATCAATGAGCATCTTGAATTTCATAGAAATTGGGCGTAATATAGTCTTTACGTAAGGGCCAGCCTATCCAACTTTCAGGCATCAAGATACGTTTAAGGCGAGGATGATTCTCATAAGAAATTCCCAACATATCATAAGATTCCCGTTCCTGAAAATCAGCACTTCTCCAAATCCAGAAAACTGACGGGGTTTGAGGATTACTCCTGGGAGCAAATATTTTTATGCATACCTCTTCTGGTTTATCTATACCATACCGTATTTTCGTAAGGTGATAAACACTAGCTAAAAATCCACCTGGTGCTACATCATAGGCACACTGGGAGCGTAAATAATTGTAACCATATACATATGAAATGACAGCAATGGAATCCCAATCCTCGGTTTTTATTTGTAAAGTCTCTATTCCTCGGCAATCAAAGCCTAAAGATCTATGAATTAGTTCATGCTTGACTAGCCAATCAGATAAACGAACCTGCATCTTCTTCATTTCTCCCACATTTTTATTTGTATGAATATCTCATATTGACAATGAAATTGTTAATGATTGACCC